GTATCCCAATTGAGACATCGTGGAATAAGCTAAACTTCTCTTAATATCTCTTTGAGCAAGAGCCAAGGTAGCTCCTAATAGTACCGTTATTACACCTATCAAAGAAATGATATTCATTATGTAAGGTATGCCTATGAAAAGAGGAAGAAGCCGAGCTACAAGAAAAATGCCTGCGGCTACCATAGTAGCCGCATGTATAAGAGCCGAAATAGGAGTAGGTCCCTCCATAGCATCAGGTAACCATACATGAAGCGGGAATTGCGCGGATTTAGCAACTGCACCAAGGAATAATAAGAAGGCACACAACGTAGCAAATGAGGAATTAATCTCATTGTTATTAATGATCGAATCATTGAATATTTCGAATAAATCCTGAAATTCGAAACTACCTGTTATTAAATAAAAACCTAAGATTCCTAATAATAAACCAAAATCCCCCACACGATTAGTCACAAACGCTTTTTGACAGGCATTTGCTGCAATTGGTCGGGTAAACCAAAAACCTATTAACAAATAGGAACACATTCCCACAAGTTCCCAAAAAATATGGATTTGTATCAAATTGGGACTAGTAACTAATCCCAGCATAGAAGTATTGAAAAAACTCATATAAGCAAAAAATCTCAAATATCCTTGGTCATGAGACATATAATTATCACTATAGATAAGAACCATGATTCCAACAGTAGTGATTAATATCGACATAATAGAAGTAAGTGGATCAATCAAGTAGCCGAACTCTAAGGAAAAATCACTGGTGATGCTCCAAGACCATAGATATTCATAAATTGAGCTACCGTTTATTTGCTGGATCGCCAGCTTGGTGGAAAAGACCATAACTATACTTAACAATAAAACAGCGGGAAAAGCCCATATACGACGAATATTTTTTGTTGCTGTTGGAATAAGCAGGAGTCCCAATCCTATTAACATAGTAACTAGAAGCGGAACGAAAGGTATAATCCATGCATATTGATATGTGCGTTCCATAATAATAAAATCAAATCTTTTTATTCTATTTTCTTCTATATTATAATTATATTAATTATTGTTCCCAATTCATATTCATCACCAGTTATTATTTTTTTTTAAACACAAACCAAAATAAGGATACGGAAAAGAAAGAACATTCTTTTTTATTATTCTCGCTCTTCCTCGCCTATTTAAAATTTAACCCAAGGAGTTACAATTGAATTGGTCAAATGATATAATTAATTAATCAAATTATTGGTTAATACTGGGCTGGGGGTTAAGTAGTTATTAGCTTTTGATATGGATCATGAGATCCACAAATAACTCGACCCAACAAGATCTAATTATTTTATCCAAAATCATTAACTAATTTAAGTTTCATTTGAAACTGATTGATTGGCTTCCACCAGAACTTGTGGGAAATTCTATGATACTTGTAACCTCCCATAGAGGTGAAGTAAGAGGTTACTAAAATTGCCTTAATCAAGTTCAAGTAATGGATCATTGAACAAAAGTCTTATTTGAATCGTGGGGACGCTATGCTTGAATTTGATCAATTGATAGATAAAATATTTTTGTTTTATCTCATTTAGGTAATGTAATTAATTTCTGGTTATTGTTATTAAGTGTATCACGACGGTAGGTATATATATGGTATATTTCAAATAGACTGAGATAGGAATTGGAACCTTTTCTTTTATTTTTCCTTTTTTATCTTATTTATCATTTATCAGCGGGAGTCGATTCCATTGGTAATTGATACCATCGATCCTAATGAATGGAGATATGAAGCAATCAGTGCAATTTTCTTTCTTCTGACATTGTCATTGTATGCAATAATAATGAATACTTCAAAAAAAAAAAAGAGTTATCTTTTTTTCTATGAGAGTTATACTTAGCGAATCGCATCTCCTTTCTTTTTATTTTCCAACTTTTGTTTTGGTCCCCAGCAATAATTAATTAATTATATGCTATATGCGCGCATTTGTATGTTATGAAGAAAACCTATGAACTAAATAATAGATATATGAATAGAAAGAATTAATGATCCATTTTGAACAATACATGTCTTTCACATTCAACTTAGAAAAGTTAATAACTTGTTTTTTGCATGGCGGTTCCAAAAAAACGTACTTCTATATCAAAAAAGCATATTCGTAGAAATTTTTGGAAGAGAAAGGGATATTGGGCAGCAGTAAAAGCTTTTTCTTTAGCTAAATCCATTTCTACCGGTTATTCAAAAGGTTTTTTTGTACGACAAAAAAAATAAAATAAAAAAGCAAAGAATAAATAATAATGCGATAAGAAACCCTTCAGATGATCTAAATCAACATGAATCAATGATTGGATAAATTAGTAATTAATAATTCTGTACTGTATCGTATACTGGGTCCTAAAAATGGCACTATTTGTGTTTTGTTTGAAACAAAGAAACAAAGGGCGTTATTAGACGCAAGATACAAGGTTCAATATAGTGAGTAGAGTACATTTTTTTTTTTTTTTTATGATTTGCGAGATGGGGATTGCC